TCCATTGGATAGCCGGCGGGTAGGACAGCGAATCGAATTAAATTAGTAATTGTGAAAAGGGCGGAAGATCTTTTAGATACTGTATATACATATACAGACTCGCGAGAATCTCTGAGTGTTCGGACATTCAATCAATATTATAGTGGATAGATAATTTACTTTTTTTATAGAATTTATAGAAAAAGCGCAAAAAGTAATAATTTTTGGGGGCCAACCCCCTGCCAAGAATATAATATACTGTCTCCCGACTATTTCACATAGATAGCGATCTAGCTATTTCTGCTTTTTACCTATAAGGGTCAACAAAAAAAGAATGGGCCTTAGTATTCTTACATGTTCCATTAGTAACATTCCCTTGCGGTGTCATTGCGTATTTTACTTGTGTTTAGTCTTTCCCGATTAGAAATCATCGAGGAATTTTTTAGAAGTGTATTTAGTGAATTGGTTCATCAACAGTCTTCGGTCAGAATCCCTTTTTGACTCTGCACCATTGAGTCCACTATTATTAGTGAGCAATAATGGAATAATTCTATCATAGAGATAGGGGACCTAATGCACATGGATATAGTAAGTCTCGCTTGGGCTGTTTTAATGGTAGTCTTTACATTTTCCCTTTCACTCGTAGTATGGGGAAGAAGTGGTCTCTAGAAGCACTACTAATTGAGTTGAGGAATCAAACTGTATCAATTGTTTTATAAATCGTTCTGCAACGCATTTTGAACTTTTTAAAATAAAGATCTCTTCATTTTAAAATTTCATTGGATTCTAGTGGAGGAATGTATTCTATAAGAGTAAAACGATTCTTTGAGATTGATCGGAACAAATAGATGTATCAAAGAAATAGAATTGGGCCCTCTGTCAATTCCATATATAAAATTAATATCGACACTACATATATCTACATATATGAAGATAATATGGTAGATTGATCTATATTAAGCCTCTAGCTTTATTATAAAGTACAACTTTATACACTACAATAACACTAATAGTACAGTACGGTAAGAAAGAACTCGATGAATCTTTCTTACCATACTATCGGATCTCGTAGACTACTGCCAATTATAACCCGTCCATTTCATTTATTCATTTAAGACGCAAAATTGGAATCCCTTTCATTTGATTTTTTAAACCATTGATAAGATCAAGTTTCATTCAATTAATTATTTTGACTGACTGTTTTTACGTAAATGATAAGTAGAAAGGCAGTAGGAACTAAAATGAACAGTGCAGTAGCAATAAATGCAAGAATATTTACTTCCATAATCTCATCGTTTTTTTTTACTTCAGAATAACTCGGGATTTAATCCCTTAGAGATAATAAATCTTGCGCCTGTAAATTCAATGAATGAATTACCTCTCGACCATATTCAATCGGATCAATCTCATGAATAACAATATCTAAGCTATCAAATCAATTCGTCGTCGAAAATTGAAAAGGATAACATAGGGAGATCTTTTATCCATACCGAATCCAAAATAGGATTCCCCGCGCAATCAAAAATTCCTTTTTTAGCATTATATAGGATTCTTTTCTGTTGTTTATTTTCTATAACCTATCTTACGTCTCCCTTGTACAATCATCAAATGAAGTATCATCTCACCACCTACCCCCTTTCCATTAGTTACAAACCCCCAACAAATAAGACAAGCAAAGCGGAAAAAGATAAGCTCTAAACACCATTTTTTTATGATCTAATTTTATTTGGAAAACAAAGAAGTGTGATAAAGCTGAGTCTCGGTAAAAAAGAGAGAATATTCCATCAAATTCACTATTTTAGTTATTTTCATTTTTTCGGGTTTGTTCTTTCTTCGACAGGACCCTGAAAAAAATAGAAAAAATAGTAAGGAAAAATTATTCATTCCCTTGCGAAAAGGGGGAAGGGGTTCCTTGATTAATCTTTATCTTTCTTTTAACCTCGGTTATTAGTCCTGGGAGACATATATCAAAAGCTCGGTATCCAATTTTAATAAAAAATTTTTTTTTAACTTCACATTTAATAATTGAGGTTCCATAAACAAAAACAGAGCCAGAAGGGGATATTTTGTTAAATTCATTTTGTATTATACAAGAAACGAATTCCATCTGTGGATATGCGCCCGAGAAAGATATCGGACCTTGTTCCATTACATGAATGGGGATCAATTCAAAAAGAAGACTCAGTATCTCTTGGAATACTTACTATAATAATAATGCTACCAACCAAAAATTGTACTAATCTACATACGTCTTTCTCCTATCAATCAGTCCTCGTTGAAGTAATGAACATTGCTATTTGTTTGATTAGAAATGTGAAAAAAAAAGAATCCCCTTGGGAATGAAATGCTGCCCCATGTCCCCTCTTTCACAGAAAGAGGAGAGGCAGATTGGTGGACTTATTGGATTCGTCGGGACTGACGGGGCTCGAACCCGCAGCTTCCGCCTTGACAGGGCGGTGCTCTGACCAATTGAACTACAATCCCGGGGAAATAAGGGATCTAGCAGAAAATTTGATTCTTT